GATAAACATATGTAATCTGATCTAAACTGTTAATGAATATATATGTCGATTTATATTAAGTAATTTGTAGAAAAGAGACTCATAAAAATTAATCATGTGCCAGGAACCAGATTTGAACTGGTGACACGAGGATTTTCAGTCCTCTGCTCTACCAGCTGAGCTATCCCGACCATTCCCATTCCCTATATCGCATCCTAATTTTACTAGATAACTTAGGTCTATGTCAATTCAAAGGGTATTACAAAGTCTTATCCAGGTGCTAGAATTTATTGGATCTTCAAAAAAAGGAAGATTTTGTCAGTTTTAGTATGAATAATGATATCGACCATGACTCGTTCAAATGGGGAGTCTTTGGTCAAAGATGGTCATTTGTACATGTATCATATATCACAAGACTTATCATAAGAGACAAATTTTTCTCTCGGATACGTTTGTAAAAGAGTAGGGTGTATAAGGTGTATAAGAAGTATAACGAATTTTGAACTACTAACGAAAAAAAAAAAAAAGGATAAGATAAATAGTTAAGGAGTCAACTGGGCTTTTTGGGGATAGAGGGACTTGAACCCTCACGATTTTTAAAGTCAACGGATTTTCCTCTTACTATAAATTTCATTGTTGCCGGTATTGACATGTAGAATGGGACTCTATCTTTATTCTCGTCCGATTAATTAGTTCTACAAAAGAACTATCAGACTGTGTGGTGAATACTTTGATCAATGAATATTCGATTCTTTCTTCAATATGGAATCGATTCACAACAATTTTTCCGTTTTTCATAAAAAAATACAGATTCAGGTCGTCATTAATCATTTGATAGAGTATTTCAGTACGTATACGTATGTATATACGTATATCCTTCATCTTTTCGGAAGTTTCAACGGAAGGATTCCTCTACCAATGTAACACAGTCAATTCCATTTGTTAGAACAGCTTCCATTGAGTCTCTGCACCTATCCTTTTTCACCTTCTGGGCCTTTGTTTGTTTTTGTAAAACAGGATTTGGCTCAGGATTGCCCATTTTTATTAATTCCAGGGTTTCTCTGACTTTGAAAGTTATCACTTAGTAGGTTTCCATACCAAGGCTCAATCCAATTAAGTCCGCAGCGTCTACCAATTTCGCCATATCCCCCTTTTTGTTTTGAGATTAGGATCTCATTTTTATTGAGATGTCGTTCTATTTTTTATTTCATTTCTACTTTCTATCTCGAAAAAGTTTTTCTCCTCTTTGATTTCTTGGCTATATTCTTTCATCTTCTATAGGAAACCCGTACTCGTATTTGGTCCAATCAGAAACGATTCTATCATTTCTGTATCCGTAATTCAATATAGATAGATATATACCACGTATATATGTCTCTCTTCTGCTCGTTTTTCCCATGCAATTTGGAATACTTGAACGGTCGATTCTTTTTTTCGTCTGAGCTTCCATCTTTACGAATCAGAGCGCAAGAATGTCTCATTATTTAGAAATTCCATTTTGAAATAGAAATATATATGATTATGATATGGAATAAAAAAGAGAAGTGTAATAAAAGGACTTTCAAATATCATTTGAAAGCAAAAACGAAAATGATTTAATCTAAAAATCTATCGAATCAAATATTTTTTAATATTAAATGCTATACTATAAAATTGTGCTATATAATTGTGATGTGAGAAAAATAAATCGAAATTATATATCGTATATTGATAGATTAATCGGTTATATTCTATGGTAAGTATGAGTATTGAATATTTCCTTTCAATTCTATATTTAGTATATTTTTTCTATATTCTATTTTTTCTATATTCATATTCATTATAACTAGCTAATATGAAAATATGAATCGCTAAAAATTAAAATAGAAGTATATATTAATTAATAGCTAAGATGACAATAGTTTATTGAATCCCTATGCGGGTAGAATTTCGATTATGTGAGCCTGCTTAGCTCAGAGGTTAGAGCATCGCATTTGTAATGCGATGGTCATCGGTTCGATTCCGATAGTCGGCTTTTCTCTATTTATTTTCTTCGAGTTTTTACATGATTGAGAATGTTACTTTGAAATCCGAAATCAAAGAATATTTTAGTGAAAATATATTTTTTATCTTATAGGAACTTCCAACTATGTCATGAAAAGAATCCCTTTTTATCTATATAGAATCTCTATATTCTATATTTTATATATTCTATATAGAATATATATAATATATATATAGAATAGAAAGGTCTGGATTATATATAGAATAGTATAATAGTATATATAGAATAGAAGGGTCTAGATATTTGTCCCATCATTCATCTAATTATTCTTTAGAGTACAAGTACACTACTTCCGTAAACTTCGCTTCATTTATCATTTAGTTCAGTTTTAGTTTAGGTTTATTCTGTAAAATAAAATTTCATCAATAAGAATTCAATTTCAATATAAATAAGAATAAATAAGAATAAGGAGTCTTTATGTCGCGTTACCGGGGACCTCGTTTCAAAAAAATACGCCGCCTGGGAGCTTTACCGGGACTAACTAATAAAAGGCCTAGGGCCGGAAGTGATCTTAGAAACCAATCACGTTCCGGGAAAAAATCTCAATATCGTATTCGTCTAGAAGAAAAACAAAAGTTGCGTTTTCATTATGGTCTTACAGAACGACAATTACTTAAATATGTTCGTATCGCCGGCAAAGCCAAGGGGTCAACAGGTCAGGTTTTACTCCAATTACTTGAAATGCGCTTGGATAACATCCTTTTTCGATTGGGTATGGCCCCGACTATTCCCGGAGCCCGTCAATTAGTTAACCATAGACATATTTTAGTCAATGGTCGTATAGTAGATATACCAAGTTATCGCTGCAAACCCCGAGATATTATTACGGCGAGGGATGAACAAAACTCTAGAGCTCTGATTCAAAATTCTTTCGATTCATCCTCTCAGGACGAATTGCCAAAACATTTGACTCTTCAACCATTCCAATATAAAGGATTAGTAAATCAAATAATAGATAGTAAATGGGTCGGTTTGAAAATAAATGAATTGCTAGTCGTAGAATATTATTCGCGTCAGACCTAAACCTAACGAAAAGAAAATAAAAAATCACAGGGGTTCGGACAATTTCGATCCCTTTCGTCGAAGTAAATTAACCTAAGGTTAAGATAAATAATAAGGGTTTGATCCGGATTTTTATCCATTTAGGTATCATAGAACGAGAGGGAGGTTTTCATTCCTTGTCTACTCTTTTCCTTTCAGTATTTTCCGTGCCACAGCAATTAGGAATAGAGAATCTATATCAAAGAAAGGTCTAACTGTTGCTGTTGCGTTGGAATATAATTTTATCTAGTGCTATTTGACTCTTTTGGTTAGTAAGATCTGTGAATTAGATGAAGGTACGGAAAGAGAGGGATTCGAACCCTCGGTAAACAAAAGCCTACATAGCAGTTCCAATGCTACGCCTTCAACCACTCGGCCATCTCTCCTACATCATGATTATGACCCAAAAACCGAGTGAATAGCGAGCCATTCCTAGTAGATTATTGCATAGGAACGACCAATCAATTCTAATTCTAACTAGAAAAATAGATCAATTTTCATCAAAGTAAAAGAAAGATCTTTCTTTTGAGGTTCTGCGGATAAATAGAAAGTATGAAAACTGTTAGAAACATTCTATTCATGTTTGCAAAACCAACATTCGCCTCTTTTTCTGTTATTTTATACCGGTACCGGAGGTAATCACTAAATTAGAACAAATCAGCTGATTGATGGGTCTATCTTTTGCACTTCGATTAATGGATCTCTTTAGATCACGATTCTATTTAGACTATGATTCCATATATCTTAATAATTCTCAAATTCCTTTCCAGTCCAGTTTTAGAGTTCTCTCTGAACAACAAACCCTACCCTATAGATAGTAGATCCATTATAAAAGATCTATTTTAAATATTCAGAAAAATTATATATAGAGTTGATTGTATAGTATCCTATGCATACAAAACAAAACAACCGGGTTTTTACATCGCAGAATGGTTATTCGGTCCTTTTTCTTCTTTGGATGAGAATTAAATAAAAAAAAATTTTCGTTATTATAATCTGTAACTTCAATGAAATTGGAATACTTTCTTTTGTTGGTATACTACTCCATTTACATTAGGATGAAATCGAAGCGTACTCCAATATTTTTTTATTTGTTTTTTCGATTCCTGTCAAAAAGGAACAATTTGAATAAATACAGGTCCCTTTTTCTTAATGAATCTGTTTTTATGTTATTTCGTACTGTACAATTATTTTCTTTGTGGGATCGGTTTACCACGAGAAGGTAATGAGAATAATTATAGAATGGATTGCTACCTATGCCTAGATCGCGGATAAATGGAAATTTTATTGATAAGACCTTTTCAATTGTAGCCAATATCTTATTACGAATAATTCCGACAACTTCAGGAGAAAAAGAGGCATTTACCTATTACAGAGATGGTGCGATTTGATTCTTTTTTTATTGCTCTCAATCTTACGAGAAAGACACACGATTTGGGATCGGGATAGAAATAAAAATTTTGAAAAAAAAAATCTACGCTTGTTGAAGGTAAAGTTTGGAAATAGAACAACTCCTTCTGTCGTGTATCCTCCATTAATGCAACCTCGGATGCTATGGTTTAATTGTCGACTCTAGTGTTGAGCGAAAGGCTACACCTATAGGTTCTGTATTTACAGGTCAATCCTACTCCACCAGTACCAATAGGCCACATAGGGGAAGAAGCACTACACCTAGGAATCAACAACACGAAAACCTTGTTATAAAGTATCCCGATCCTGATAAGGATCGTAACTAACAAGAATGGTCGGGACAACAAACATCCGTCTCGTTTGTATTTTGGATACCTGTATAACCATCGAAGGCTGTTGAAGTGACTAATTCCTGGAAATTATGAGGCGTTTAGAACAAATAAATTGTTGGAGAGTTATCTTTTCTATCTAGTATCAACACGTTTGATCTTAAGAAAAGATCTCTCGCAGTAAGGTTGGCTAGAGA